AAGCCTCCGCAATTTCAGAATCTCCCTTCCGAATGGCCTGCTCTCCCCGGTCGAAATAGGTAAGTTAATTCCTTCCCTTAGAACCGTACTTGAGAGTTTCACCTCATACGGCTCGTCGGTCAATTGTCCCATTTTCATTTTAATCTACTATCTATAACTAAAATGAAATGTGATTTCTCATAGATCGACCCCCCTTTTTCTTGGGTTAACCAAAAAAGACTACGTTCCATAAGTTTCAAACTTTTATTTTTATTTTGATCATAAGTTTTATCTTTTATCCAACCTTCAATAAAGTATAAAGTAGAAGCATCTCTCTTTAGAATTTTAATAAAGATAACTATCTCGGTTTCACATATAAATTTTTATAGAATCCTTGAAAAATACTTTCCTTCGTAACATAAGAAAGACTTACTATCTTTCTTTGGGATCAGATTCTACGCCGCTGCTCAATACCCTTAGTGGATTGACTTTATTACATAAGTCGATTCCTAACCATTATCTCATATCATAACATAAGTAAGCAGTTTTTATTATTAATTAGCTCAAAACTTACTAATTTATCTTTATGGCGCTTTGTCTATCAATTAGATCCTTTACTGCTATCCATAGAATAAAGTAGATAGGCATATCTATATCTTCATAATTCGATTTCTATGAAATTTTTTTCTTTGCTACAGCTGATAAAAATCGTTTTTGGACGATACATATGTAGAAAGCCTATCTGATTTGCTTTTTCTTTACTATTTTTTTTTCTATAGTGGAGATAGTCGCACGTAATGACAGATCACGGCCATATTATTAAAAGCTTGTGGTAAAAATGGGTTTCGTTCGAGTGCTTGAAAATTATATTCCAAAGCTTTTGTATGTTCCCCATTACTTGTGTGGATAAGGCCTGTGTTATAGAGTATATAACTTCGATCATAGGGATCAATTTCTAGTCGCATAGCTTCATAATAATTTTGTAAAGCTTCCGCATAATTTCCTTCGGATTGCGCTGACATCCGTTACGGTCTTCATTATTCGATTTCAAAAATATCCGTTCCAGAACCATACGTGAGATTTTTATCTCATACGGCTCCTCCTTTATGTGCATAATGAGAAATAGGAATCAAAAAAAAACGATTGAAATATTCTTATTCTCATTATAACCCGAGCGGGGCTAATGTTTTTTTTACAATAAATTTCTAGCCAACCTTCCTGCAGGGGACCTTTTCTTAACATTAAGCGTATTGGTAATTGATACTAGATCTAAATAAAAATGAAAGGGTAACCCCAACAATTTCTTTGTCCTCAACGCCTCCTACCTAATTTCGCGGAATTAGTCACTTCAACAGTCTTCGATGGTTATACAGGTACCAAAAGTACAAACGAGATGGATATTTGTTATCCCAACCATTTTTGTTAATCCAGATCCTGTTATTAAAGAAGGGAAAAGTTTCTAACAAAGTGTTCATGTTGTTGATTCCTAGGTGTAGTGCTTCTTCCCTTATGCCGCCTATTGGTAATAGTAGAATAGGATTGACCTGTAATCCTGTAATATATAATATAGAACCTACCTAGTAGGTGATGGTGTAACCTTTCGCTCAATACTAGAATCGACAATTGAAGCATCTGGGGCTGCATTAATCGGAGATACACGACAGTAAGGGGTTGTTCTATTTCGAAACTTAACCTTCAACAAGCGGAGATTTTTTTTTTCAATAATATTTTTCTTTCTATCCCGACGCGTGTGTCTTTCTCGTAAGACTGAGAAAAAAAAGAATCAAATCGCACCATCTCTATAATAGGTAAATGCTTCCCTTTCTCTTGAAGTTGTTGGAATTATTCGTAATAAAATAGTTGCTACAATTGAAAAGGTCTTATCAATAAAATTTTCATTTATCCGCGATCTAGGCATAGTTATCAATCCACTCTGTAATTCTTTTCATTGTCTCTTGTGAGAAAGAAGAAAGGTCCCACAAACAAAGGAATTGTACATTACGAAATACCATAAAAACAGACTCATAAACAAGAGATGAACCTTATACTCATGTGCAAATTCTTCTTGTTTTTGACAGGAATTAATAATAAATATTTGAATACGATTCGATTTTATCCAAATCCAAATGTAAATGTAGTAGTATACCACTGACTGAAACTGTTCCGATTTCATCGAAATTGAAGATTCTAAGAGCTCCCCAGTTTTCGCAAACAAATATAAAAAACAACACCCCACCAATATTTCAATATTTATTATAATTTTATTATATTATTATAAAATTAAATATATTAATATTAATATATTAATAAAATAATAATATAAAAAATTATATAATAATTATTAATCATATTACCATTACCAGATTATAGTTTTTACAAGAAAAAAAAATTTCTTATCAATAATCTAAAAAGACTCGCCCGCTATTCAGCCCGTTTTGGGTTCAGAATCATTACGTAGGAGAGATGGCCGAGCGGTTCAAGGCGTAGCATTGGAACTGTTATGTAGGCTTTTGTTTACCGAGGGTTCGAATCCCTCTCTTTCCACACTTCACCCACCCAATTCACTGTATAAAATAAAATAACAATGTATACTATTATTCCAACTATTCCAACAATTAGACTGGGGTAAGAGCGGACAAGGACTGAAGAAAAGCCCCCTGTCGATTTATCTATCATGAATTGGATAAAAATAAGGAGTCAAACAACTACTTTTGTTAGTTTGTTTTAAGTTCGTTTTAAGGCCGATTTAAGCCTGACGTGAATAATATTCTACGACTAGTAATTCATTTATTTGCAAACCGACCGATTTACTATCTATTATTTGATTTACGAATCCTTTATATTGGAATGGGTGAAGAGTCAAATGTTTTGGCAATTCCGCCTGGAAAGATGAATCAACATAATTTTGAACCAAAGCTTTGGATTTTTGTTCATTTTTCGCCGTGATAATATCTCGGGGTTTGCAGCGATAACTTGGGATATCTATTATACGGTTATTAATTACTATATGTCTATGGTTAACTAATTGGCGGGCTCCAGAGATAGTCGAAGCCATACCCAATCGAAAAAGGATGTTATCCAAACGCATTTCAAGTAATTGTAGTAAAATTTGACCTGTTGGCCCTTTGGTCTTTCCGGCGATCCGAACGCAGTTAAGTAATTGTCGTTCTCTAAGACCATAATGAAACCTCAATTTTTGTTTTTCTTCTAAACGAATACGATACTGAGATCGTTTCTCAGAACGTGATTGGTTTAGAAGATTACTTCCAAGCCTAGGCTTTTTATTAGTTAATCCCGGTAAAGCGCCCAGACGACGTATTTTTTTAAAGCGAGGCCCGCGGTAACGTGACATAAAGACTCCTTTTATTTTTTATTTTATTAATTATTAAAATTTTTTTGAGATTTATTACAGAAAAAATAAAAATTAAAACTGAACTAAATGAGAAATTAAGCAAAATCCACTGAAGTACAATGAAGTACAATAATGAGATGAGATACATTGTATCAATATCCGGACCTATCTTAAACCTATTTAATTTATATTATATTAATATATAAATATAAAATTAAATATAAAATATATAAATAATTATACAAAAATCAGAAACAAAGTATCCTTTTATTTGTTCTGTATAGTTCTACCCTTCTTTGAAGGGAGCGCCGGGCTTTGGAAAGAGGGGAATACTTTCAATAGTCTCAACAGTGTTTGATTTCAAAGATACACTCTTAATCATAACAAATAGAAAAAAGCCGGCTATCGGAATCGAACCGATGACCATCGCATTACAAATGCGATGCTCTAACCTCTGAGCTAAGCGGGCCCACCCACATAATATAAATTTTACGCGCCTAAGAATTCAATAAATAAATCTCGATTAACTATTCTATTAATTTCTATTCATTTTCGTTATTCTTAATTAATACAAATCACTAGTTTTCATTAAAAAAAAAAAAAAATAGTCCATAATTCAACATTCGATTTAGAAAAAATTGAAAATGTATAAACTTATTCTATATTAAAATATCTAATTAAATGAATAGTTATAACAATTCGATTCTAAAATTTTATATTTTATAAATATAATCATAAATGTTATTTTCATTTTTTTTTTTTTTAATTCTAGAGTGACTGTTCGAACGAAAGGAATAAAAAGAATAAGGTGCAATTAGGGCATAATGAAATATTAAAATTAGTAAGGGGAAACTAAGAAAAAAATGGAGCGTTCGAGTATTTCAAATTGCATGTTAAAATGAGAGTAAAGGGGGCGAAAAATATTCTGTGGTCTATCCATCTATATTGAATTGCGAATACAGAAATGGTAGAATCGTTTTGTATTAGACAAAATAGGAGCCCCCAATACATATGAAAGAAGAGAAGCAAGAAATCTAATACAAATCGAAAAAACTTTTCGATATCTATATCTATATTCTATATCTATGTAGGAATAGGTATTTAGAATGAATGGAACAGTTCTAGTATAAATAAATAAAAAAAAAAGGAACAACAGGGGGATATGGCGAAATTGGTAGACGCTACGGACTTAATTGGATTGAGCCTTAGTATGGAAACCCACTAAGTGATAACTTTCAAATTCAGGGAAACCGTGGAATTAATAAAAATAGGCAATCCTGAGCCAAATCCCGTTTTCCGAAAATGAGTAGTGAAAGCAAGCTAGAATAAAAAAAAAAAGGATAGGTGCAGAGACTCAACGGAAGCTGTTCTAATAAATACATACAATACAAATGGAGTTGATTCGCCGGTAGACGAGAATAAAGATAGAGTCCCATTCTACATGTCAATACCGACAACAATGAAATTTTTAGTAAGAGGAAAATCCGTCGACTTTTTAAATCATGAGGGTTCAAGTCCCTCTATCCCCAAAAAAAGCCCGTTTGAACCCCCAATTCTTATTTATCTCTTTTCGTTAGCAGTTAAAAATCCCCTTTATTTTTTTCATAGTTAGGCGAGAAATAACCATTTTAATAATTCACAGTCAGTACTTTATATAATATACTGAAAC